TCATCAGTACGAGTCAATGGAATGGCTCCCTGGCCTCTGATATCCATATAAAGGACACGACGAGCATAAATACCGTCTTTAACTTCTATTCTGACGGACTGAATATCTTTTATAAGAAATCGGAGGAAGACCCGACGATTTTTTCCAGGAAATCCCCAACGAAAGATACACACTATTCCGTCTTTTCTATCAAATCGATCATAACCACTACCTACATTCCACGAAATTGTGCACCACAAATAGGAGCTAATAAAAAGACCCGCGATCCCATAGAAAGACATCACAATTCCTTGTGGAAAAAAAACGATTTCCTGAGACGGAAATAAAGATATCAAATTTCTACCAAGATAACTCGAGGTTCCAACTAACAAGAATCCTAATGAACCTAAAAAAAGGATAACAGCCCAGCAGAAATTACTTGTTTTTCGAGCCCCCGTTATAGGTTCTATCCATATATGTTCTGATCGACAACTCATACTTGATCCAGTTGATTTTTTTTGAATTGAGAGAATACCCCAAATGAATTTGACTTTAGTCCTTTTGTTTCCGAAGTAACTCGCATCAACTAGCACTAGTTTGATGTGATCCTTTAGGAGTAATTCATTAAATTCGTTAGATCTAAACTAATAACATACCCTTCGTATGATCTCACTAAAGATAGCCAAATAGATATAGATAGACCAACTTTACAGTTCAGCTATCCGTCGATTCGGGTCTATTTGAAAATAGCTAGAATCCATTGACCCCTATAGCATAGCATTTTCTGGAGACATAAGAGTTTTTCGCCCGAAGCCGCTTATACCATATTTTGCTAAATGGATATCTGTGTTATGATACAAGCGTCAGTTAAAAAAAAATAGATGAGATTTTGTGCCATCGGCTCTAAACAATCTTGTTTTTTTGAACATGAAGAAATAAAGAAGCCATTGCGATTGCCGGAAATACTAGGCCTACTAAAGGCACCAAAACAGAGGGAAAGTTAAGAGTTGTCATAGAATGGGTACCTCGATTTACTATTTGTACCTGTTATTATTATTTATATTTTATATTTATAATATAAAGATATCTTATTATATATAAAGATATCTTATTATAATTTGTTATTATAATTTGATAATTCTAAATTGGAATTATTATTATTACTTAATATCTATTAAGTATAAATCTAAGTATCTATCTAAGTGAGTATATAATGTAGTTTTTCATCTTTCTACATGAAAGATTTGAAAGGATATGGATGAGATATTATTTTCTTCATTTTTTGCTCTTGTCTTCTAATTTCATTTACTAAGCAAAAAGTTTCTTAAAAATTAATTAGATTATATTTATATTGAATATATTGAAGGGTTTGTTAGAATCCCATCCAGCAGGGATTCTTAGTCAAAATAGGATTATTGTAAGATATAGAAAAATAAAAAATTCTATATTTTATAGATTTTCATTATATATGACGAGAAGAGTAGATTTTTTTGATTTGCCTAATTTCACGAAAATAAGAATTTCATCTTTTATCTTGTTAATAGAGGCTTCTTGATCAATAATCAGGAATATAGAAAAAGGGGCGGATTTTCTGTGACTTTTGATTCTTTAGATAATTAGATGTTATGTCAACAAAGAAAACCCCATTCGTCTAATTTTCACTTGGATTCGAATAAACTAATTACTTGTTTGCTCAAAATAATTGAACTCAATGTTCTAATTTTGATTCAAAGGAAAGAAAGTGTGGAGTTGAAATAACTCACTCAGAACGCTTTTTAAAGGATTACGTGGTACGATTAGATCGAATAAGCCCTTCTGGAATAAATACTCAGCCGCTTGTGAACCCTCGGGTACTGTTTTATTCAAAGTTTGTTCAATTACTCTTTTACCCGCAAAGGCAATGTAGGCATTGGGTTCGGCAATAATGATATCCCCCAACATACCAAAACTAGCTGTCACCCCACCGGTAGTAGGAGATGTAAGAATTGGTACATAGAATAACTTTTTATTTGATTGATAATCATATAAAGCAGAAGATATTTTAGCCATTTGCATCAAGCTCAAACTTCCTTCTTGCATGCGTGCCCCTCCGGAAGCACACACTATAATAAGAGGTAGAAATTCTTTAGTAGCGTATTCAATCAAACGGGTTATTTTCTCCCCGACTACGGATCCCATACTACCCCCCATAAACTGAAAATCCATAACCCCAATTGCTACGGTAATACCGTTTAGTTGCCCTCTGCCTGTTTGAACAGCCTCGGTTAATCCTGTCTTTCTTTGATAAGAATCGATACGATTTTTATAAGGCTCCTCCTCCGAATGAAATTCAATGGGATCCAGAGAGACCATGTCTTCATCCATAGGCTCCCAAGTGCCCGGATCGATCAAAAGTTCGATTCTATCTGAACTACTCATTTTCAAATGATATCCACATTGTTCACAAAGATGCATTTTTGATTTAAAAAATTTCTTATAATTTAATCCATAACAATTTTCGCATTGAACCCACAAATGCCGG